TATTTTTTTAGTTCCTATGATGCACTTGGAGCTTTTCGGCAGAAACGAGTAAATTTAGATAGCCCTTTGTGGCTTCGGTGGCAACTAGATCAACGTGTCATTGCCTCAATAGAAGTTCCTATAGAAGTTCAATATGAATCTTTGGGGACCTATCATGAGATTTATGATCAATATCTAATAGTGAAAAGTGTCAAAAAAGAAAGACTTTGTATATACATTCGAACTACAGTTGGTCATATTTCTTTTTATCGAGAAATAGAGGAGGCCGTACAAGGGTTTTGCCGGATAGGGTATCTAACCTAAGTAATTATGTGATACCAGTCGAGCCTCTCCGGTTCAACTGGTATCCGAATTCCCTAATTTCTACTTGAATGAAGATCGAGGAAAGGAAGTCTTCGAATCACTGACTCAAACCCATTGTTGAATCCTACTCAGTAGAATATGGAGGTACTTATGGCAGAATGGTCCGATCTGGTCTTTCACAATAAAGCGATAGATGGGACTGCCATGAAACGACTTATTAGTAGATTAATAGATCACTTCGGAATGGCATATACATCACATATACTGGATCAAGTAAAGACTTTGGGTTTCCAACAAGCCACAGCTACATCTATTTCATTAGGAATTGATGATCTTTTAACAATACCTTCTAAGGGATGGTTAGTCCAAGATGCTGAACACCAAAGTTTCGTTTTGGAAAAGCACCATCATTATGGGAATGTACACGCAGTAGAAAAATTACGTCAATCTATTGAGATATGGTATGCTACAAGTGAATATTTGAGACAAGAAATGCATCTTAATTTTAGGATGACTGATCCCTCTAATCCAGTCCATATAATGTCCTTTTCGGGAGCTAGAGGAAACGCATCTCAGGTACACCAATTAGTAGGTATGAGAGGATTAATGTCTGATCCCCAAGGACAAATGATTGATTTACCTATTCAAAGCAATTTACGCGAAGGACTTTCTTTAACGGAATATATTATTTCCTGCTACGGAGCCCGAAAAGGGGTTGTGGATACTGCTGTACGAACATCAGATGCTGGATACCTCACGCGTAGACTTGTTGAAGTAGTTCAACACATTGTTGTACGTAGAACGGATTGTGGCACGATCCGAGGTATTTCAGTAAGTCCTCAAAATGGGATGACGGAAAAAATTTGGATCCAAATGCTAATTGGTCGTGTATTATCGGACGATATATATATGGGTTTACGATGCATTGCTGCTAGAAATCAAGATATTGGGATTGGACTTGCCAATCGCTTCATAACTTTTCAAGTACAACCTATATATATGCGAACTCCCTTTACTTGCAGAAGTACATCTTGGATCTGTCGATTATGCTATGGTCGGAGTTCCACTCATAGCGACCTTGTCGAATTGGGAGAAGCGGTGGGTATCATTGCGGGGCAGTCCATTGGGGAACCAGGGACTCAACTAACATTAAGAACTTTTCATACTGGTGGGGTATTCACAGGCGGGACTGCAGAACATGTACGAGCCCCTTCTAATGGAAAAATTAAATTCAATGAGGATTTGGTTCATCCAACACGTACACGTCATGGGCATCCTGCTTTTCTATGTTATATAGACCTGTATGTAACTATTGAGAGTCAGGATATTATACATAATGTGACTATTCCCCCAAAAAGTTTTATTTTAGTTCAAAATGATCAATATGTAGAATCAGAACAAGTGATTGCTGAGATTCGCGCTGGAACATCCACTTTTAATTTTAAAGAAAGAGTTCGAAAACATATTTATTCTGACTCCGAGGGCAAAATGCACTGGAGTACTGATGTGTACCATGCACCTGAATATACATATGGTAATGTTCATCTCTTACCAAAAACAAGTCATTTATGGATATTATCAGCAGGTCCTTGCAGATCTAATCTGCTGCCTTTTTCGTTCCACAAGGATCAAGATCAAATGAATGTGCATTCTCCTTCTGTCGAACAGAGATATATTTCTGACCTCTCATTGACTAATGGGCGAGTGAGACACAAATTGTTTAGTTCGGATCCTTTTGATAAAAAGGGGGATAGGATCCTTGATTATTCAAGACCTGATAGAATCATATCCAACGATCATTGGAATTTCCTATACCCTGCCATTCTCCACGAGAATTCAGATTTTCTGGCGAAGAGGCGAAGAAATGGATTCATTCTCCCATTCCAATATGATCAAGAACGGGAGAAAGAACTAATGCCCCGTTCTGGTATCTCTATTGAAATACCCATAACTGGTATTTTACGTAAAAATAGTATTCTTGCGTATTTCGACGACCCTCGATACAGAAAAAGCAGTTCAGGAATTACGAAATATGGTACCATAGAGGTGGATTCCATTCTAAAAAAAGAGGATTTGATTGAATATTGGGGATCAAAAAAATTTAGGCCGATATACCAAATGCAAATGAAAGTAGATCGATTTTTTTTCATTCCTGAAGAAGTGCATATCTTACCCGGGTCTTCGTCCCTAATGGTACGTAACAATAGTATCATTGGAATAGGTACACGAATCACTTTAAATATAAGAAGCCGCGTAGGTGGATTGGTCCGAGTGGATAGAAAAAAAAAAAGGATTGAACTAAAAATCTTTTCTGGAGATATCCATTTTACTGGGGAGACTGATAAAATATCCCGGCATAGCGGCATTTTGCTACCACCAGGAACAGAAAAAAAAAATTCTAAGGAATCAAAAAAATTGAAAAATTGGATCTATGTCCAACGAATCACACCCAGCAAGAAAAAGTATTTTGTTTTAGTTCGACCTGTAGTCACATATGAAATAGCGGATGGCATAAATTTAGAAACGCTTTTCACTCAGGATATGTTGCAGGAAAGAGATAATGTGCAACTTCGAGTTGTCAATTATATCCTTTATGGAAACGGCAAAACAATTCGAGGAATTTCGCATACAAACATTCAATTAGTTCGGACTTGCTTAGTATTGAATTGGGACCAAGACCGAGATGGCTCTATAGAAGAAGTTAATGCTGCCTTTGTTGAAGTAAGGATAAATGATCTGATTCGAGATTTCATAAGAATTGATTTGGTGAAGTTGCCTATTTCTTATACCGGAAAAAGAAACGAGACAGAGGGTTCAGGATGGAATTCCGATAATAGATCAGACCACACCAATATGAATCCTTTTTATTCCAAGGTAAAGATTCAATCACTTACCCAAACCCAACATGAGGGGACTATTCATACATTGCTGAATAGAAATAACCAATGCCAATCTTTTCTAATTTTGTCATCATTTAATTGTTCTAGAATTAGTCCATTCAATGGTTCAAAATCACACAATGTGATAAAAGAATCAATTAAAATTAAAGAAAATTCCATGATTCCTATTAGGAATTCCTTGGGTCCCCTAGGGGCTGTACCTAAAATTGCGAATTTTTATTCATCTTACTGCTTAATAAGTTATAATCAAATCTTGTTAAAGAAATATTTTTATTTTCTACTTGAGAATTTAAACCAGACTTTCCAAGCCATTCAATATTATTTAATAGATGAAAATGGTAGAATTTTTAATCGCGATCCATGCAGTAACATCATTTTGAATTCATTTGATTTGAATTGGTGCTTTCTCCATCACAATTATTGTGAGAAGACACACACAATAATTAGTCTTGGACAGTTTATTTGCGAAAATGTATGGATATCAAAATACGGACCACACATAAAATCTGGTCAAGTTCTAATTCTTTATCTTGACTCCTTAGTAATAAGATCGGCTAAGCCTCATTTGGCCACTCCAGGAGCAACTGTTCATGGACATTATGGAGAAATTCTTGATGAAGGAGATACATTAATTACATTTATATATGAAAAATCGCGATCGGGTGATATAACGCAGGGTCTTCCAAAAGTAGAACAGGTGTTAGAAGTGCGTTCGATTGATTCAATATCGATGAACTTAGAAAAGAGGGTTGAAGGTTGGAACAAACATATAACAAAAATTCTTGGAAATCCCTGGGGATTTTTAATTGGTGCTGAACTAACCATAGTCCAAAGTCGTATCTGTTTGGTTAATAAGATCCAAAAGGTTTATCGATCCCAGGGGGTGCATATTCATAATAGGCATATAGAGATTATTGTACGTCAAATAACATCGAAAGTGTTGGTTTCAGAAGATGGAATGTCTAATGTTTTTTCACCCGGAGAACTAATCGGATTGTTGCGAGCGGAACGGGCAGGACGCGCTTTGGAAGAAGCGATCTGTTACCGAGCCGTCTTATTGGGAATAACGAGGGCCTCTCTGAATACTCAAAGTTTCATATCCGAAGCAAGTTTTCAAGAAACCACCCGGGTTTTAGCAAAAGCTGCTCTATGGGGTGGTATTGATTGGTTGAAAGGCCTGAAAGAGAATGTTGTTCTGGGGGGGGTGATACCTGTTGGTACCGGATTCAAAGGATTAATGCACTGTTCAAGGAAACACAACATTGCTTTGGAAATAAAAAAGAAGAATCTATTCGAGGGTGAAAGAAAAGATATTTTATTCTACCACAGAGAATTATTTTGTTCTTGTATCCCAAAGAATTTCCATGATACATCAGAACAATCATTTACAGGATTTTATCATTCCAAATAAGGGAATGGCGGATTCCTTTTTTTCTTTTAACTTGAACTATCTGGTACGGGCGTTTCATTTGGTAATTAAAGATAATAACGAATAGAAAGTAATTAATAACTTGGATCGTGTATCAACGGCCAATCTCCGATAAAAGGTTCTGTTGGAACAATTTTTTATTTCAGGGGACCTCGTTTAAAAAAGAGAAAGTTTGGGGAGAAATGACAAGAAGATATTGGAACATCAATTTAGAAGAGATGATGGAAGCAGGAGTTCATTTTGGTCATGGTACTAGGAAATGGAATCCTAGAATGGCACCTTACATCTCCGCAAAGCGTAAAGGTATTCATATTACAAATCTAACTAGAACTGCTCGTTTTTTAACAGAAGCCTGTGATTTAGTTTTG